ATACGTTATTCACAACAATCTGATTTTCGGCGAGGTCTAATCAAAGGTTCTATGCGGGCTCAAAGACGTAAAATAGTTATTTGGGAATTGTTTCAAGCAAACGCACATTCCCCTCTTTTTTTGGACAGAATAGAAAAATCCCCTCTTTTTTCTTTTGATATCTCCGGGCTGATTAAAGTAATTTTTAGAAATTGGGTGGGGAAAGGGGAAGGATTCAAAATTGTAGAGTATACAGAAGAAGAAAGAAAAAGAGAAGAAGAAAAAGAGACGAAGGAAAGAACGGAGAAAGAGCGAATACAGATAGCAGAGGCCTGGGATACCATTCCAGTTACACAAGTAATAAGAGGTTGCATGTTACTAACTCAATCTATTTTTAGAAAATATATTGTATTACCTTCATTGCTAATTGCAAAAAATATTGGACGCATGTTCCTATTTCAATTTCCCGAATGGTTTGAGGATTTACAGGAATGGAATAGAGAGATGCATGTTAAATGTACCTATAATGGTGTTCCATTATCCGAAACAGAATTTCCGAAAAATTGGTTGACAGACGGTATTCAGATAAAAATCTTATTTCCTTTCCGTCTGAAACCTTGGCACAAATCGAAACTACGATCATCTAAGAAAGGTTTAATGAAAAAGAAAAAAGAAAAAGATGATTTTTGTTTTTTAACAGTTTGGGGAATGGAAACTGAACTTCCTTTTGGTTCGCCCCGAAAACGACCTTCCTTTTTTAAACCTATTTTTAAGGAAATTGAAAAAAAAATTGGAAAATTTAAAAAGAAGTCTTCTCGAGTTCTAATAGTTTTTAAAAGAAAAATAAAATTACTTCGAAAAGTTTTAAAAGAAACAAAAGAATGGGTTATCGAAAGTGTTATTTTTATAAAAAGAATAATAAAAGAACTTTCCAAAATTCTGTTATTTCGATTAACAGGAGGAGAAGTATATGAATCAAGTGAAATTAAAGAAGAAAAAGATTCTATAATAAGCAATCAGCTAATTCACGAATCGTTTAGTGAAATTGCATCTACGAATTGGACAAATTCTTCATTAACAGAAAAAAAAATCAAGGATTTGACTACTAGAACAAGTACAATTCGAAATCAAATAGAAAGAATTATAAAAGAGCAAAAAAAAGTAACTCCAAGAATAAATAATATTAGTCTTAAAAAAACAAGTTATAATGCTAAAAGATTCGAAAAATGGCAAATATTAAAAAAAAGAAATGCTCAATTAATCTCTAAATTACCTCTTTTTTTGAAATTTTTCATTGAAAGAATCTACACAGATATATTTTTATGTATCATTAATATTCCCAGAATGAATACAGAACTTTTTCTTGAATCAACAAAAAAAATTATTGATAAATTCATTTACAATAATGAAAGAAAACAAGAAAGAATTAATAAAATTAAGAAAAATCTAATTCCCTTTATTTCGACTATAAAAAAGTCACTTGATAATATTAGTAATAGTCAAAAAAATTCACCTATTTTTTATGACTTATCCTACGTGTCACAAGCATATGTATTTTTCAAATTATCACAAATCCAAGTTAGTAACTCGTATAAATTAAGAGCTGTTCTTCAATCTCAAGGAATCCCCCCTTTTTTTAAGCCTGAAATAAAGGATTCTTTTGAAACACAAGGAATGGTTGATTCGAAATTAGGGGATAAGAAACTTGCGAGTTATGAAATGAATCAATGGAAAAAGTGGTTAAGAGGATATTATCAATACAATTTATCTCAGAGCAGATGGTATAGATTAATACCAGAAAAATGGCGCAATACAGTTCATCAGCGTCGTATAGCTAAAAAGGAAAATTTTAGCAAAAGGCATTCATATGAAAAAGACCAATTAATTGATTTCAAAAAACAAAAACAAATTGAAGTATATTCATTATCTAATCAAAAAAGAAAAGAGAATTTGCAAAAATACTATAAATATGATCTTTTATCATATAAATTTCTTAATTATGAAAATAAAACGGAATACTTTTTTTATAGATCTCCGTTTCAAGGACGTAAGAAGCAAGAGATTTCTTATAACACGCATAAAGAAAATATACTGAGGAACATCCCTATCGATAATTATCTAGGAAAGGTCGATATTCTATATATGGAAAAAACGGTCGATAGAAAATATTTTGATTGGAACATTCTCAATTTTGATCTTAAACAAAAAGGCGATATTGAGGCCTGGGTCAGCAATGGGAATCAAAATACTCAAATAATTCCTAAAAAAGATCTTTTTTACCTTATGATTCCAGAAATCAATCCATCAAACTCCGACAAAGTATTTTTTGATTGGATGGGAATGAATGAAAAAATGCTAAAGTGTCACATAGCGAATTTGGAACCTTGGTTCTTCCCAGAATTTGTGTTACTTTATAATGCATATAAAAGGAAACCTTGGTTTATACCAAGCAAATTACTTCTTTCAAATTTGAATAAAAATGAAAATAGTAGTGAAAATAAAAAAATAAATCAAAAGCAAAAAGGAAGTTTTTTGATACCATCGAATAAAAAGCATCGAAATCAAGGAGAAAAAGAACCCACAAGTCCAGGAAATCTTGGATCCGTTCTCTCACAACAAAAAGATAGTGAAGAAAATTATGCAAGATCAGACATGAAAAGGGGGAAAAAGAAAAAACAATACAAAAGCAGCGCGAGAGCAGAACTAGATTTCTTCCTGAAACGTTATTTGCTTTTTCAATTGAGATGGGACGATACTTTGAATCAAAGACTGATCAATAATGTCAAGGTATATTGTCTCCTGCTTAGACTGATAGATCCAACCCAAATTACTATACCCTCGATTCAAAATAGAGAAATGAGTTTGGATATAATGCTGATTGAGAAGAATTTAACTCTTAGCCAATTGATGAAAAAGGGAATATTGATTATAGAACCCATTCGTCTGTTTGGAAAAAACGATGCACAATTTATTATGTATCAAACCATAGGTATTTCATTGGTTCATAAGAGTAAGCACCAAACTAATCAAAAATACCAAGAACAAAGATATGTTTCTAAGAAGAATTTTGATGAAACTATTTCATCACACCAAAGAATAACTGAAAATAGAGACAAAAATCATTTGGATTTTCTTGTTCCTGAAAATATTTTATCGTTTAGACGTCGTAGAAAGTTGAGAATTCTAAGTTGTTTTAATTCAAAGAATAGAAATGGTGAAGATAGAAATCCAGTATTTTGGAATGCAAAGGACGTAAAAGACAGCAGCCAAGTTTCGCATGACAGTAACCATTTTGATAGAGAGAAAAATCAATTAATGAAATTTAAGCTCTTTCTTTGGCCTAATTATCGATTAGAGGATTTATCTTGTATGAATCGTTATTGGTTTGATACCAATAATGGCAGTCGTTTCAGTATGTTAAGAATACATCTGTATCCACGATTGAAATTTTGACATTTCGTGGATAATACACTTTTTCTATATATTCTATACCCTATATATATAATAGGGTATATCAAAGCAAACAAATACATAGATCACATGTCTTGTCTCACATTTCATTCTAATATCCAATAGGAAATGAATAATGTCTCGATTAGATCTCGAATGAATCAACAGAACCTTCTTTGTTTTAGGTCTAAATTCTTAGATGCGAAAATGTACCAATCCTTTTCTATCCCTATCTAAATCCAATTAGAAATTGGATTAATTGATTTGAATTCAGAAAATTAGGAGTTCATAAAGAAATTTGGATTAGATTATTGTATATATCAGATTCCAATTAATGGCATTATTATTACTGATCAATAAAATCCATATCTGTAAAAAGGGAAAGGGGATTTTTTTATGGTAACAAATTCATTCATTTCGGTTATTTCTCAAAAAGAAAACGAAGAAAACAGAGGGTCTGTTGAATTTCAAGTATTCAGTTTTACCACTAAGATAAGAAGACTTACTTCACATTTGGAATTGCACAAAAAAGACTCTTCATCCCAGAGAGGTTTGCGGAAAATTTTGGGAAAACGCCAACGACTGCTGGCCTATTTGTCAAAAAAAAATAGAAGACGCTATAAAGAATTAATTAGTGAGTTAAATATTCGAGAGATAAAAACTCGTTAATTTGAAGCGTGATACCATTTGAGCTTAGTCGTTTAAATTTTGATGAACTTCTTTTTACTTTCAGCAATGCATGGAAGAACGACTCGGGAAAAAACTTATGATTGCACCAACTACAAGAAAAGACCTCATGATAGTCAATATGGGCCCTCACCACCCATCAATGCATGGTGTTCTTCGACTGATTGTTACTCTCGATGGTGAAAATGTTATTGATTGTGAACCAATACTGGGTTATTTACATAGAGGGATGGAGAAAATTGCGGAAAATCGAACAATTATACAATATTTGCCTTATGTAACGCGTTGGGATTATTTAGCTACTATGTTCACAGAAGCAATAACCGTAAATGGACCCGAACAGCTAGGCAATATTCAAGTACCTAAAAGGGCTAGCTATATCAGAGCTATTATGTTGGAGTTAAGTCGTATCGCTTCTCATTTGTTATGGCTTGGCCCTTTTATGGCAGATATTGGGGCACAGACCCCTTTCTTCTATATTTTTCGAGAACGAGAGTTAATATATGACTTGTTCGAAGCTGCTACCGGTATGCGCATGATGCATAATTATTTTCGTATCGGAGGAGTAGCTGCTGATCTACCTCATGGCTGGATAGATAAATGTTTGGATTTTTGCGATTATTTTTTAACCGGGGTTGCTGAATATCAAAAGCTTATTACGCGGAATCCTATTTTTTTAGAACGAGTTGAAGGCGTAGGCATTATTGGCGCAGAAGAAGCACTAAATTGGGGTTTATCAGGCCCAATGCTACGAGCTTCCGGAATACAGTGGGATCTTCGTAAAATTGATCGTTATGAGTCTTACGACGAATTTGATTGGGAGATTCAATGGCAAAAAGAAGGGGATTCATTAGCTCGGTATTTAGTACGAATCAGTGAAATGA